GCAGTCTATAAACAAGTACTAATGAGGAATGAAAGTATACTAAAATGGAATATTTTAGGGCTATACGGGCTCGAACCGTAGACCTTCTCGGTAAAACAGATCAAACTTTTTATTATCTAAATGATTTGAACTGTTTCAAAGACCCAACATGCATTTTGTTGCATTGGGCTCTTTCATCAACCGATCTAAAGATCGGTTAGTCCGCCATATTTTTCTTTAGAGGAAGATAATGAAATGGCTCCATGCACTCTGATTCATTATTTATATTCTGATCTAAGAGCAATACCAAAGTGTTTCAAAGAGAGGTTTACCTTGACTTAGGTCTGCTTTCGGCCTAGATTTACCCAATAAGCGGGATCTCTATCGCGCTCCGCTGCAAGAGTCGAATATGATACTTCATACACCTTAAAGTTCATAGGACGAAAAGAGGTTCTTTTGAGGCCCCTATACTCATTATGCCTAGCATTGAATGGGTTGGGTATTTACCTTATCAACTATCAAACGAATGACAGGTTCTATTTGATTTGGCAACAAAATTCGCGCCGGAATCGGACCGAACCAACTATTTGTCAGGCTATTGTTCTCCACCATATTCTCTCGAATCTATAGAGTAAGACATCGGTTTTTCAATTAAGATCAATTATCATACTCCTTTGAAAAGTATTGGCGCACGTGTAAACGAGATGCTCTACCTAACTGAGCTATAGCCCTTGGCATAGACATCTTAACATATAGGGAATTTCTTGTCAAGATGGATAATGATCATTCCCCGATTTTTTTATCCTTAACAGATTAGTATTGATTAGAAATACCATTTCATCTATAATTCTTGAAGCAATATTTTTGTGGTGTAGTGATAAATGACCTACTTAACTCAGTGGTTAGAGTATTGCTTTCATACGGCGGGAGTCATTGGTTCAAATCCAATAGTAGGTAGAACTTATTCTAGAAGTACTTTAGAAGTACTATAATTACTACTGTAGTACTATAATATATAAATAATAGTTATAGTATTATAAATATAATAGTTATAGTATTATAAATAATAGTAGTACTATTATAGTACTCTAAATAGTATACTAAACTATAGTACTCTAAATAGTATACTAAACTAATATTAAATACTATACTAAACTAATATTAATAGTAGTATAATTAATAGTAGTATATTAGTACTAATAGTAAAAGTAGAACTTTTTCTATATTATATATTGTCCTTTTGTAGGTAGAACTTATTAGATATCATTCCATTCGTTATCTAATAAGTTCTACCTATTTTTTTTTTTTCGTTCTATCAGATTATAGAAGGTTGTGCTCAATTGGCAAACACAAAACGTGGTATATTTATTATATATTATATAATATATATATTAATTATATAATTTATAATATAATTTATATAATTAATACAGTACAGTACAGAATAAAAAATACAGATTGTTATTTTATTTTGATGTATTGACTTTACTAATAGGAAACAACATTTAAAGCCTCTACTCGTGTTCTAGCTCGTCTGAGAGCTAAATTCGCTTCAATTGCGTGTCTCTTACCCTCCGCTTTACTTAAATTAGCTTCAGCTATTTCAAGAGCTTGTTGAGCTTCTTGCGGATCAATGTCGGTACTCATCTCCGCATCATTTCCTAAAATGGTGATCTCATTATTACTTATTCTAGCGAAACCACCCATCAGAGCCACTGTCAACCATTGGTCGTCGACGCGTATTCTCAAAAGACCTATATCTACAGCCGTGGCAATAGGGGCGTGGTTTGGTAATACGCCAATTTGCCCACTATTTGTAGATAAAATGATCTCTTTCACTTCTGAATCCCAGATAATTCGATTAGGAGTTAGTACACAAAGATTTAAGGTCATTTCTTCGATTTGTCCTCCACTTCTAAGTTCATAGCTTTCGCGGTAGCTTCATCTATGTTACCTACCAAATAAAAGGCCTGCTCGGGAAGACTGTCTAATTCTCCGGAAAGGATCAGTTGAAATCCCCTAATTGTTTCCGTAAGATCAACATACTTTCCTGGAGAACCAGTAAAGACTTCTGCTACAAAGAATGGTTGTGATAAGAAACGCTCAATTTTTCGTGCTCTTGCTACAGTTAAGCGATCCTCTTCGGATAATTCGTCTAAGCCAAGGATAGCTATAATGTCTTGAAGCTCTTTGTAACGCTGTAAAGTTTGCTTAACTCTTTGCGCAGTTTCATAATGTTTATCGCCAACAATTCCAGGTTGTAACATAGTTGACGTTGAATCTAAAGGATCCACTGCTGGATAAATGCCTTTAGCAGCTAATCCTCTTGAGAGTACGGTAGTCGCATCTAAATGTGCAAATGTCGTGGCAGGGGCAGGATCTGTTAAATCGTCTGCAGGTACATAAACTGCTTGGATGGAAGTTATGGATCCCTCTTTGGTAGAAGTAATTCTTTCTTGCAAAGAACCCATTTCTGTACTAAGGGTAGGTTGATAACCTACTGCGGAAGGCATTCTGCCCAATAAGGCAGATACCTCCGATCCCGCTTGAACGAAACGAAAGATATTGTCAATGAATAAAAGTACATCTTGTTGATTAACATCCCGGAAATATTCCGCCATGGTTAGGGCAGTCAACCCAACTCTCATACGAGCTCCCGGCGGTTCATTCATTTGACCATAGACTAAAGCAACTTTTGATTCCGCAAGATTTTCTTCATTAATTACGCCGGATTCCTTCATTTCCATGTAGAGATCGTTTCCTTCACGAGTACGTTCGCCTACTCCGCCAAATACGGATACACCCCCGTGAGCTTTAGCAATGTTGTTGATTAATTCCATGATTAGTACTGTTTTACCTACACCGGCTCCCCCAAACAGCCCAATTTTTCCTCCGCGCCGATAAGGAGCTAAAAGATCCACTACTTTAATCCCCGTTTCGAAAATAGATAATTTCGTATCTAACTGTATAAAGGCGGGCGCGGATCTATGAATAGGAGATGTTGTGCGAGTATCTACAGGACCTAATTCATCAACGGGTTCCCCAAGAACGTTGAAGATTCGCCCGAGAGTAGCTCCGCCGACTGGAACACTCAGAGCAACTCCTCTGTCAATCACTTCCATTCCTCTTGTCAGTCCATCTGTAGCACTCATAGCTATAGCTCTAACTCGATTATTTCCTAATAATTGTTGTACCTCACAAGTAACATTAATTTGCTGACCGACAGTATCTCGACCCTTAACTACTAAAGCATTAAAAATCTTAGGCATTTTGCCCGGAGGAAAAACAACATCTAGTACTGGGCCAATAATTTGAGCGATACGCCCTAGGTTTTTTTCTTCAAGTGTGGAAACTGCAGGACTAGAAGGGGTGGGATTGGTTTTCATAATTATAAAATTAAAGTGAAATATGTCGAGTTTTTTTAATAGTGTCAAATCGAAAATAAATGTCCGATAGCAAGTTGATCAGTTAATTCAATATAATAAATATTCAATTTTATTAGTACCGCTGAATCAAATACAAATATGATTCAATCGTTTATTCATTGAATGACTAAATTTTTAAGTTTAGCCTATATATATATATTTTTTTTTTTTTTTTTCAAAAGAAATAAGTATAATATAAATCGTGAGTTAAGTCTCTTTGATTTTTCTATTATTATAAAAAATATCATCCATATTAGATTTTCTTTGGCCATTGTTCTTATTTTTTTGGATAGTCATTATTTTTATTTTTTTTATTTGAATTTTTGTCTGCCTATTCTTTATCCTTTTACAGATGAATTCTGTTTATTTTCACATCTAGGATTTACATATACAACATATATCTCTGTCAAGAGGGTTTTTAGTTGAGATATTTTGATTAATAAAGAAGAAGAATTCAATTATAAATTTGCAAAACAAAAGTTGGGTTGCGCCATATATATCAAAGAGTATACAATAATAATGTATTTGATTCATTAAATACATGGTCTAATAATGAACCATTTCATTTTCAATTAGTTGATAATATTTATTTGGACTATTTTTTGAAAGATTTTTGTCAAAGATTTTATTCATGCCTAATCTCTATCGAGTAGACCTTGTCGTTGTGAGAATTTTTAATTCATGAGTTGTAGGGAGGGACTTATGTCACCACAAACAGAGACTAAAGCAAGTGTTGGATTTAAAGCGGGTGTTAAAGATTATAAATTGACTTATTATACTCCTGAGTACATAACCAAGGATACTGATATATTGGCAGCATTCCGAGTAACTCCTCAACCAGGAGTTCCGCCTGAGGAAGCAGGGGCTGCGGTAGCTGCCGAATCTTCTACCGGTACATGGACAACTGTGTGGACTGATGGGCTTACCAGTCTTGATCGTTACAAAGGACGATGCTACCGCATCGAGCCCGTTACTGGGGAAGATAATCAATATATTGCTTATGTAGCCTATCCTTTAGACCTTTTTGAAGAAGGTTCTGTTACTAATATGTTTACTTCCATTGTAGGTAATGTATTTGGTTTCAAAGCCTTGCGAGCTCTACGTTTGGAGGATTTGCGAATTCCCACTTCTTATAGCAAAACTTTTCAAGGCCCACCTCACGGTATCCAAGTTGAAAGAGATAAGTTGAACAAGTATGGTCGCCCCCTATTGGGATGTACTATTAAACCAAAATTGGGATTATCCGCAAAGAACTATGGTAGAGCAGTTTACGAATGTCTGCGTGGTGGACTTGATTTTACCAAGGATGACGAAAATGTGAACTCACAGCCATTTATGCGTTGGAGAGACCGTTTCTTATTTTGTGCCGAAGCTATTTATAAAGCACAGGCCGAAACGGGTGAAATCAAAGGACATTACTTGAATGCTACTGCGGGTACATGTGAAGAAATGATGAAAAGGGCTCAGTGTGCTAGAGAATTAGGAGCTCCTATCGTAATGCACGACTACTTAACTGGGGGATTCACCGCAAATACTACCTTGGCTCATTATTGCCGTGACAACGGTCTGCTTCTTCACATTCACCGCGCAATGCATGCAGTTATTGATAGACAAAAAAATCATGGTATGCATTTTCGTGTACTAGCTAAAGCATTACGTATGTCTGGTGGAGATCATATCCACGCCGGTACAGTAGTAGGGAAACTGGAAGGAGAACGTGAGATGACTTTAGGTTTTGTTGATTTATTACGTGATGATTATATTAAACAAGACCGAAGCCGTGGTATTTTTTTCACTCAGGATTGGGTCTCTATGCCGGGTGTTATACCTGTCGCTTCGGGGGGTATTCATGTTTGGCATATGCCTGCCTTGACCGAAATTTTTGGGGATGATTCGGTATTACAGTTTGGTGGAGGAACTTTAGGACATCCTTGGGGAAATGCACCGGGTGCAGTAGCTAATAGGGTGGCTTTAGAAGCGTGTGTACAAGCTCGTAATGAAGGACGTAATCTTGCTCGTGAAGGTGCTGAAATTATCCGTGAAGCTGCCAAATGGAGTCCTGAATTGGCTGCTGCTTGTGAAGTATGGAAAGAGATCAAGTTCGAATACGAACCGGTCGATAAGCTAGATGTCAAATAGAAATAATAAATAAGTGCGCATAATTCAGTAAATTCCTTTTTGTTCTCCTAATTGATTATAATTAAATTCGGCCCAATCTTTTTCTAAAAAAGGATTGAGCCGAAAATAATAATATTAATTAATAAAAATAAATAAACATTTACACATAATTACATATATTATTTTTATATGTGATATGTAGAGACGTTACCCACTAATCTATATATAAGATCTAAATACAAGATCAAAGGCTAAACAACTCAATACCTTAATATTGTTTATTAATATTGTTTATTGTTAGATCCACAATTAATCCTATGTATCCATCCTTGGCATTAGTGAACCTTTTATATCTTCTAGTTTAACGCCAGGGATCAAACCAAGAAAGGGACTTTTTTTTACTCATCTTATAAATTGTCTTTTTCGTTTCATGTTGAAATAGAAATTTGAAATAGAAATTTAATTTCTTATCTTAATTTTTCTTATATTAATTTTATATTTATATAAAATTAATACAATACAAAATTTATTATACGAAAAGGAATTCCTATTCCTTATTAAAATCAAAAGAAAGAACTATTTTATTTCTATTTTTGATGAGAATTTATTTGTACATTACATGGAAGAAGGCTGCCTCTTATATATATATATACGTCTTCTTTATATCTTTATATATATATTAATAATTTATATATTTTATTTAATATATTTTAATTCATTTAATTGAGAAAAAGATTCTTATGTATTATATTTAATTATGTATTATATTTAATTATGTATTATATTTAATTGATACTTTTTGATACTTTGGACTCCATCCAGAGCAGAGGGAACAAATCTTTAATATTTAACATATAATTAACAACCTTAATGATTAGATTAATATGTTTAATTCTGATAGGAAATAAAATAGTATAGGAAAGAAATTTTTCATTGAATGACTATTCATTTATTCTATATTTCATCAAATGGTAAGCAGTAAGATTCTATAAAAAAATGGTGGTTCAATTCGACATTGTCGAATAAGAAGTTAGAACATAGGTTGCACTAAGTAAATCGATAAATAAATCAACGAGGATTTTGATTCTATCGGCCATACTAATAGAAGTGAAGAATCCCTTCGAAATGATACGAAGAAAAAGATTTGTGGTTGCAATCATAGTGATAATTATAGTTTCATTAATGTTGATTTTTTATTTGATATTAGAGATCCTTGAAATTTTCTCTCTAATAAAACTTTTTTATTTTTAATAGTTAGGAAGAGGGGCGGTAATAGTTATTTTTTCTATTTTGATCTTGAAAATCAGATTTTTGAGATTGACAATTATAGTTCTTTTCTGGGCAAACTAGAAACTTTTTTCTATTTTTAGTTATTCGAATAGTGGGTCTAATAAAAAAGAAATAATCACTACCATTATTATATCATTACATGCTTAATACTCAAATTAGTTGGCAATGTTACATTAAGAGTCGCATTCTGAGTCATCTTCGTTTTGACGTACGTATTAAAAAAAGTCCTTTTGCGCGCGATACTGTCAATTGCAGCAAGAATTACATTTATAATTTCATTTGTACTGAAAATATAACTGGTACTGAAAGTATTCGTTCTATTATAAGAACTCGTCGTAATGAAAATGATTTCAATATAAACATAAAATATAAAAATTTCTATATAAATAAAAAATATAGACATTTATGGATTCAATGCCAAAATTGTTTTGGATTAAATTATAAAAAATTTCTTAGGTCAAAAATGAATATTTGCGAACATTGTGGATATCATTTGCAAATATCTAGTTCAGATAGAATCGCACTTTTAATTGATCGGGGAACTTGGAATCCTATGGATCAAGATATGGTTCCTACGGACTCCATTAACTTTCAGCAGCGCTATAAAAAGCGTATCGATTCTTGTCAAAGAAAGACAGGGTTAACTGAGGCTGTTCAAACAGGCATAGGTCAACTAAATGGTATTCTTGTAGCAATTGGGGTTATGGATTTTAAGTTTTTTGGGGGTAGTATGGGATCGGTAGTAGGCGAAAAAATTACCCGTTTAATCGAATATGCTGCTAATCGATCTCTGCCCCTCGTTATTGTATGCACTTCCGGAGGAGCACGCATGCAAGAAGGGGGTTTGGGTTTGATGCAAATGGCTAAAATTTCTTCTGCTTCACATGATTATCAATCAAATAAAAAGTTATTCTATGTATCAATTCTTACATCTCCTACAACGGGCGGGGTAGTAGCTAGTTTTGGTATGTTGGGAGATATCATTATTGTTGAACCTAAAGCCTATGTTGCTTTTGCAGGTAAAAGAGTAATTCAACAAACATTAAAAAGGGCAATATCTGATAATTCACAAATGTCTGAATATTTATTTCGTAAGGGCTTATTTGACAAAATTGTACCACGTAATCTTTTAAAAGGTGTTCTCGGTGAGTTATTTCAACTCCACGGTTTCCTTCCCTTGAAGAGAAAAATTAGAAAAATGAAAAAATTTAAAAAAATGAAACTAAAGCGTTAAATTCTATTTTTTTTTTTCATTTGTAATGAGCCAGTTATAATTTATATTTTATAATTTACATTATAATTATAATTTATATTTAATTTTGTAATATATTAAATAATTTTATTTATTTATACAATTACACAATATAAATTTTTATACAAATTCTTATTTATATAATTTATATAGTAATTATATTATATAATTACTATATAAATTATAGAATATAATCTATATATAAATCACTATATAATTACATATATACAATACATCATACAATAAAAAATTGAATGTCTAATTAAAGAGAATCTAAATGAAATAGATTATTTAAATTTAAAATAAATTAAATAATTTATATTAATATATATATATATATAGTTTCTGTTTCTAAATTTTATATATCGAATATAGTTTATAAGTTTATAATATAGTAAAATACAGTTTTCTAATCTATATTAGAATAAATATATCATAAGATTAGAAAAAATATCATAAGATATATTTCTAATAGAAATATTTAGATAGAAATAGTAAATCGAGGCGTCCATTCTATGACAGATCTCAACTTACCCTCTTTTTTTGTGCCTTTAATAGGCATAGTATTTCCAGCAATGGCAATGGCTTCTTTATTTCTTTATGTCCAAAAAAATAAGATTATCTAGATCCGATGGGACAAAATCGTATCATTTTGATACGCTGGATAAATTACAGATTACGATAAAATATATGGGGCTTTTTATGAAGGCACAAATAAAGGAACTCTTAAGCGGATCTATGCTATGATATTTGGATAAATGTATATATATATACAAATATAGCTAGGATCAAATTCGCGAATGTTTTAACTAGAAAGTAAATGTATCCAACCAATTATTCCTAATGTTTCAATCATAGTTTATGAAAGTGACTTCGGGATCAAGAAAAGTAAAGTTAAATTTTTGAGGATTATTCTCTCAAATCCAATCGAATGCAACTACATCTAGTATAGTATGAACTGGCGCTCAAAACATATATGGATAGAACTTATAACAGGGTCTCGAAAAACAAGTAATTTTTGCTGGGCCTGTATCCTTTTTTTAGGTTCACTAGGATTCCTAGTGGTTGGAATTTCTAGTTATCTTGGTAGGAATTTGATATCCGTATTTCCATCTCAGCAAATCGTTTTTTTTCCCCAAGGGATCGTGATGTCTTTTTACGGGATCGCAGGTTTATTTATTAGCTCCTATTTGTGGTGCACAATTTCGTGGAATATAGGTAGCGGTTATGACCAATTCGACAGAAAAAAAGGAATAGTCTGTATTTTTCGTTGGGGATTTCCTGGAAGAAATCGTCGTATCTTACTTCGCTTCCTTATTAGCGATATCCAATCAATCAGAATGGAAGTGAAAGACGGTATTTCTTCTCGTCGTGTTCTCCATATGGAAATCAGAGGCCAAGGAGCTATTCCCTTGACTCGTACTGATGAGAATTTGACTCCATTAGAAATTGAACAAAAAGCTGCCGAATTGGCTTATTTTTTGCGTGTACCAATTGAAGTATTTTGAAATAAATGAACCTGAAGAAAAAGAGTCGATGAATAAGCGGGTTCATTAATGATTCAATTCAAAGATAAAAATGAAAAAACGGAAAGCATTGGTCTCTCTCCTATATCTTGCATCCATAGTATTTTTGCCTTGGTGGGTTTCTTTCTCATTTAATAAATGTTTTGAACCTGGGGTTATTAATTGGTGGAATGCCAGTAAATCCGAAATTTTCTTGAATCATATTCAAGATAAAAACGTTCTAGAAAGATTTATAGAATTAGAGCAACTATTCCTATTGGACGAAATAATAAAGGATTCTCCGAAGACACATATACAAAAACTTCCTGTAGGAATACACAAGGAAACCATACAATTGGTCAAAACAAAAAATGAATATGATCTCCATATCATTTTACATTTCTCGACAAATCTAATATCTTTCGTTATTCTAAGTGGTTATTTTATTCTGAGTAATGAAGAACTTGTCATTCTTAATTCTTGGGTTCAAGAACTCCTCTATAATTTAAGTGACACAATGAAAGCTTTTTCTATTCTTTTAATTACTGATTTATGGATTGGATTTCACTCGACTCGTGGTTGGGAACTGATGATCGATTCGGTTTACAAAGATTTTGGATTGGATCATAACGATCAAATTCTATTTGGTCTTGTTTCTACTTTTCCAGTTATTCTAGATACAATTGTAAAATATTGGATCTTTTATTATTTAAATCGTGTATCTCCTTCGCTTGTAGTGATTTATCACTCAATGAATGAATGAAAAACTCATTGGATCTCATTATATTAATTAAATCAGAATCTTTTCTTTCTTTTCGTATATAAAAAAGAAAAATTCAATCTTTTTAACTAATTTCTATTTCTATCAGTTCGAGATATTCGTCCTATATTCTAGTACAATTATTTGAGTACAATGACAGACTTCTGTATAAGGAACTAGTAAGTATAGTTAGTTCCCTATCAAATTTATTGTAGAAATTCCGGAATCAATGATTGGACATGCAAAATATAAATGTTTTTTCTTGGTTAAAGGAAGAGATGACTAGATTCATTTCTGTATCAATTATGATATATGTAATAACTTGGGCATCTATTTCAAATGCGTATCCTATTTTTGCGCAACAGGGTTTTGAAAACCCACGAGAAGCTACTGGACGAATTGTCTGTGCCAATTGCCATTTAGCTAATAAGCCCGTGGATATTGAAGTTCCACAAGCGGTGCTTCCCGATACTGTATTTGAAGCGGTTGTTCGCATACCTTATGATATGCAAACGAAACAAGTTCTTGCTAACGGTAAAAGGGGGTCTTTGAATGTTGGGGCGGTTCTTATTTTACCTGAGGGATTTGAATTAGCTCCTCCTGATCGTATTTCCCCCGAGATGAAAGAAAAGATAGGAAATCTTTCTTTTCAGAATTATAGTCCAAATAATAAAAATATTATTGTGATAGGTCCGGTTCCCGGTCAGAAATACAGTGAAATTATCTTCCCTATTCTTTCCCCCGACCCTGCTACGAAAAAAGATGTTAACTTCTTAAAATATCCTATATATGTAGGCGGGAACAGAGGAAGGGGTCAGATTTATCCTGATGGTAGCAAGAGTAATAATACAGTCTATAATGCTACATCCGCGGGTGTTGTAAGCAGGATTCTACGTAAAGAAAAAGGGGGGTATGAAATAACCATAGTGGATGCGTCAGATGGACGTCAAGTGGTTGATATAATACCTCCAGGACCGGAGCTTCTTGTTTCAGAGGGCGAATCCATTAAGCTTGATCAACCATTAACAAGCAATCCCAACGTAGGAGGTTTTGGTCAGGCAGATGCAGAAGTAGTCCTTCAAGACCCATTGCGGATTCAGGGTCTTTTGTTCTTCTTTGCATCTGTTATTTTGGCACAAGTTTTTTTAGTTCTTAAAAAGAAACAATTTGAAAAGGTTCAATTGTACGAAATCAATTTCTAGATTCAGAAAAATCTGAAATTAACGTCAATCGCGTTGTTAAAAAGAGCCAAGTTTTTCTGAATCTATACAATTATGCATGATAAATAAAATATGTAAAATCTTTATTGTTTTGCGGGATGTATGAAATTCGTTATTTATATCCCATTCCTATCCTAATAATAATAAAATAGACATACAGCATACAAGGTAAGAGAATACAAGGTGGAGATTGGGAAAAATGAAAGAAGTAAATCCTTTTAGCAGAAAATTTGAGTCTTCCAACCCTTCTATTCGACACAAGAAAGGACAGAATCCCTTTTCTTGTATGGAAATATAAAATAGGGATAAAATAAAGGAAGCTTCATTAGTATAGAAAATTTTTTGAGGGTATCTTATAATACATAGAAATCCATATTATATTTAGATTAACCAGTAGATTATCCAGAAAATCCATTGATTGTTCTTTTCCAGTTGCTTCATTTTCATTTCATAAAAGTTAATTGTCGAGAAACGAGGAACGGCGGAGACTATGAATCAATCAATGGATTCCATTCTTAAAAAGAATTATTAAGGAACAAAGAAATAGAAGGATTTGAAACACATCAGAATAAGGAAATCCCCTGCCATTTCTACAAATAAAATATTTTGATTAGGTTGATTGAATATCCTTCTAATTTTTATGTTATGGAATGTTGCAGCATATTATTTTAGTAGTAAGAACTCAACGGGACCTTGTTTGACAAGGTCCCGTTGAGTTCTTACTTTTTCATGTCTACAATTGGATTCGTCAGATTACTATAGAGATGAACCCAACCCGGAATATGAACCGTAAAAGAAAATGCCTATTAAACCGATCACAAGAATACCAGTTACAGTACCTATCAGCCAAAGAGGAATCCTTCCGGTAGTATCGGCCATTTTCCCTACTTTACCTCCACATTTTTCAAATGGTCATGCTAGAGACAAAAACAGTCATGGATAGTTATGAGT